GAAGTACCATTTGTACAAAGAAGAATCCCCTGCTTCACATAAGTTCTTCTTGATATAGATAGATATAGGATCTATGGGGCAATTCCTTAGAAGTACAGTGTGTGCAAAAGCCCTTCCTACCTGATAGAAAAGGGTCCCATGCTCCTTAGCCGGGCTTAGGTTTCTGTCGGCTTCCAAATCCCAAGTTTTTCTATGAAGAGCATATCTAATTGTAGTAGTGTCTATAATTGATTTCTTCTGTGTAATACTAATCGATAGGGCCTCGTTGGTAAGTGCTACAAGATCTGGTACACTGGGACCCAAGATTGTGGACTCGAATTCATTAGTATGAGTATGGAACATTTTATTTTCCAAGTGAAATCCCCTAGTATATGAAAGGGTGAAAAGGCACTGTTGTTGTTGTGGAACAAGAAGCCTTCGTGTCTTAATGCATGTACTTAATCCATCCGGACCTATTAGAGAGGGATCCACTTTTTGGGGAATATGAGTCGAAGCAATAACAAGAATCTCATTTTTAGTGGAACGTCTTCCACAATCCCTGGAGAGATGGTTCACTAATAGACCGAGGGATAAGTAATCCGACTCTTTCGCATCCAGATCATGAATGTTTGGAATCCATAGTATGCAAGGAGACATTGCTTTTGCTAATTCGAATTGAAGGGTGATATAAAATTCGTCTATTTCATCGTCCAGCAACTGATACACAAGTGGCACATTCGTCTTAGTTAGCCACTCCGTCATCTCGCTATCAACAAAATCTTCCATATCACGATCCTCATAATCGTCACTGGCACCAGGCTCATCATAATCGTCACTGTCACGATCCTCATAATCGTCACTGTCATTGTCCAAAAAATCAAAAAAACTGGCCCCGTAATCGTTCGCCTCCTCCGCATCGTCACCATACTCATCATAAACGCCACTCTCGTGAATATCAAAACCTTGAGGCGTCCAGTTCTTCAGGAACTTGTTCAGAACTACTGTAATGAGAGGAACATAGGAGTTTGTCGCTAGGGATTTGACCAAATAGGATCGTCCACTTCCTATAGAACCTATCACTAAAGTAGCCCTAGAGGGGTGTAGGGGTAAGCGGAGCGAAAAGGTTTTTCCATGAGATGGGAAATGAGAACGATTATCCCCGCACGGTGAATAAGTGATTGTCTGATAATGAGCAAGGAATATCCGTCTTTCTGCTAAACAGGATGTATTGCACTCATAATTCATTAGACCCTTTTTATGAATGTCAACTAAGTGTCGTAAGTAAAATGCTCCCGGTTCTTCACTCATTTGAGAGGCAGAGTCATTGTTTGATAAATGATCACTATGAGTCAAACTCAATAGAATTTGATCAATCCTTGTTTCTCTCGTGAAGTTGCAAAACGGAACCAAGAATTCTCTTTCTTTATCCTCAATCGCATCACAGTTCGAGATCCAGGATTCTATTTTATCGTCAATCAAACAACAAGGACCGTTCACATTTTCTATTATTTGATCATAACGATAACGTTGACCAGAACAGAGAGAAGAGAAATCCCCTAGCTCTGTTATCAATGAATAGAGCTCTTTACTTGTATGACTTAGATGTCTCGTATTTTTCAAAAAAGCGATTCGATCGATGGGATTTGGTGTGATATTGAGGAGCTCGAAGAGATGGATAAGAAAAGATTTGCGTCCACCACCCCATCGTAGATAATTTACTAATTTTTCCCGAGCAGCTAGAAAGAGCTTCTTGAAAGAACGAGGTGCGGGGTACATATCCAGAAGTTCTCGCAACTCCACGATGTATGATGGAATCATCAAAGATTGGGCCCTTGCGAAATCTCTCTGTAACTCACTAAAGTCTTGGGATAAAAAGAGAAGGTGTGAAAAAACGAGATGTCCAGCAACAAAAAGAAGGAAAAGGATTGAATAGAGGAACGCCCCAAGATTTGGCCATCTCAGATCTGTCATCGATGGTGACTCATTATTTCGATGAATACTTTCTTCAGACAGAAGAAGCTTATGGAAACACTTATTCGAAATCGCACTTATCCAATTCCATTGTAAAAGACACAATTTTTTCTGAAGAATTCGCCATGATATTCCGCATGGATCAGATATAGCATAACAAATGGATACAAATTTTGGACTGCTCCTTAGTAGCGGCATTACGTATGATCCCAAAGTATCTAAAAACATCAACTTTAGCAAATTGTACCCTGTCGAGGTAAGGCTAAATGGCATAACATATGTTTTGAATAGATTCCAGTTTGAGAGAATTAAAGAAACCCTCTCTCCTTGCAAGGCTCTATCCATCTGCACTTTCTCAACCCATTGCTTTAGATAAAGACTCTGTTTTTTCTCTTTCCTCTTTTCGGGTTTTTTCTCTTTCCTCTTTTCGGGTTTTTTCTCTTTCCTCTTTTCGGGTTTTTTCTCTTTCCTCTTTTCGGGTTTTTTCTCTTTCCTCTTTTCGGGTTTTTTCTCTTTCCTCTTTTCGGGTTTTTTCTCTTTCCTCTTTTCGGGTTTTTTCTTTTTCCTCTTTTCGGATGAGAAACATTTCTCAGAATAAATCAAACCCATGTTTGAATTGAAATTGAGATACTGATACAAGTTCTTCCCTTCTGAATCAGATAGATTCATATCTGAAAGAGGTTGACAATAAGTTCTTTCAAAATTGACTCTCTGTCCCTCTGTTAGAGGTGTTCCAGAAATGTCTGCGATCGAGTAAATAGCTCTACGAACTAATGGATCAGATCGCATTGCAAGGTGGAAATATTTGTAAAAGTTATACCTTTCGTCACCACTTTGTGGAAAATCCTTGAATAGGTTAGATACCTGTGACTCGATTGATGAAATAGTATCTCTCTCCAAAAAAGCATGTTTTTTTTTGTCGCCGCACAAAGAAAATTTTGTGTTGCGAATGAACAAGATATTGAGGAATTGTCCATACGTAAAATCCAAATTCTTGATATCCACATAAAAGGGGAATCTTTTGTTACAAAAGAAGCCGAAGTCATGTGGATTATTCAAGAATCGAAGTCGATTTGCTTTATAAAAAGAAGAGATCAATGAACTTCTATGAAATGGTTTCACGGGATTCAACCAATTGTCTTGATCGTGGGATATCATTGAGAAATAGGAATCCAAAGATTTCCCGCGATTATTTCTAGTATGGAATGAGTCAATCATCCCCTCTGGTTTCTTATTGAACAATAATTTCGATTTTTGGGAAGTCTCATGATCATCCAATAAGAATGGTTTCAATTTTTTCAAATAAACGAGTTGAAGACCTATTGATTCTAAGAACTGATTGCAGAGTCGATCATTCGGACCTTTCAATTCAGAGACGCGGATCTCGGACCTCTGAATGGGGGGGGTATTCCCGAAACTCACAAAGAAAAAAGGAAGTGAGTTAGACAAAAAAAGAAGTAACTTGGAGAAAACGAAAGAACGGAACTTAGCCAAATTTTTTTGGTCGCTAACCTCAGACCGATCACTCGAATATTGGTTAATACGTGATCGATATCGATTATCTTTTTTGTCGCTAACCTCAGACCGATCACTCGAATATTGGTTAATACGTGATCGATATCGATTACGTATTGATCGATATCGATTACGTATTGATCGATATCGATCGAAGACCACTTGAAAACGGCTCTTCTGCTCAGAAACGAAATGTTCCAAATGTTCCTGGAAATTCTTGCTCCCCTTGGACCATTTGTATCTATATGCATTAGGATCCCGATTCACGGATCTCTCGGTTCGAGAAATCAAAATAAGAGGATCGGACCCTTTCTTTTGACTCTTTTTCAAATTCGATAAATGTTGGTTGATCGTATATTTCATAAAAGTTCTATGATTCAGAGTATCATTTCCTATTTGATCCCTTTGAATTCCATATTCGAAGTTGCGATCGGATCGATTCATTAAAAAGAATCGATTCAATACATTTCTTATGTACCCATGGGTGCTATATTGGATTTGAATCAGATTTCGGATCCATCTATATTGATTGACTGCCTCCACGATGTTGTTGCTAGCAAATACCACTATTTTTGGTTTTGGATCTTCCAAATCATTCCCGCAGGAGATCTGGACCCCCCTTTTTCTGATCCTTCGATAAAAAGATTCATTCTCTTGGTAAAAAACAGGAGGTAGAACCAATAAAGATTTCTTTTTCGATTCATCCCTGGCCTCAGCCAAGAATTGTTTTTGATCCAATACGGAAGAATCAATAGAAAAGGCAAATCCCTTATGATACACCAGATCCGGCTCGGTTATTGATAGAGTGAATAGATCTGCCATTTCTTGAAATCTCTCTTCTGAATCCAGTTCATCCTTCGGAACCATATCACATCCCGGATCTGATGAAATAGGATGAATTGAGACGGTCTTTTGTAAATACGCCATTGTCTTGAATAGATTCACTATTTCTTTAGTTTCCGATCGCCGGAAAGGGGCAAAAGAAACCTCTTGTTCTTTCTTCAACAATTTCTGATCCACAGTGGACCTCTCAGTAGGATTCGAGCCCAGATGAAGTTCTGACCATTCGTCAGAGAAAAAAGAAAGAATGGATCTTGTAGGATTCCCAAGAAATTCTTCGATTTCTTCCGGAGGGAGATGATTATTCATCTCCTTCTCACCTTCCGTGAATAGCCGGGACTTTGAGGAAGATCCAGAAAGGCCTTTAGAGAATCGGTCTGATTCTATCTCTGTTCGTTCCGTTTGAAGAAAGGAAGGATCCAAAAGACTCGATCTTTCTTTTCGTTGTTGAATCTCTCTTTGATTGATCAATGTGTGATATTCCGAATCCTCCGTGCCAATGGAATCGAAATGATCTCTGGATTGATCAGAAGATCCTTTCAGTTGGCTAGAATCCCTCCTTTTTCCGATCCAGTTCCTCCACTTAGTTATTGGGAGAACCCGAGTACTCTCTTTCGGATCCAGGAAACAACTCTCAGAGAGCCTTTTTCCTTTTGGAAGATGCAGGAGCGAAACAATCAACCTATTGATATTGG